ATAGATTAGGCATACAGGCCTTCCAACCCATTTTAGTGGAGGGGCGCGCTATTTGTTTACACCCATTAGTTTGTAAGGGTTTCAATGCAGACTTTGATGGAGATCAAATGGCTGTTCATGTACCTTTATCTTTGGAAGCTCAAGCAGAGGCTCGTTTACTTATGTTTTCTCATATAAATCTCTTGTCTCCAGCTATTGGGGATCCCATTTCCGTACCAACTCAAGATATGCTTATCGGACTCTATGTATTAACGATCAGGAATCGTAGAGGTATTTGTGCAAATAGGCATAATACATATAATCGCGGAAACTATCAAAATAATACAGTTGACAATAATGACTATAAGTATACGAAAGAGAAAGAACTGTATTTTTGTAGTTCCTATGATGTACTTGGAGCTTATCGGCAGAAACGAATCAGTTTAGATAGTCCTTTGTGGCTCCGATGGAGACTAGATCAACGTGTCATTGGCTCAAGAGAAGTTCCCATCGAACTTCAATATGAATCTTTGGGTACTTATCATGAGATTTATGAGCACTATCTAATAGTAGGAAGTGTCAAAAAAGAAATCCATTGTATATACATTCGAACCACTCTTGGTCATATTTCTTTTTATCGAGAAATAGAAGAAGCCATACAGGGGTTTTGTCGGGCCTATTCATACGCTATCTAAACTAATAAATTAGATTAGGTGATGCCCGTGCCCATAGGAATTCGGGTCTCTCCAGTTGCACTGGTATCATAATTTCTTAATTTTTGCGTGAATCAAGATTGAGATTGAGGAAAGGAAGTTTTCGAATCACTGACTCAGGCCCATTGTCGAATCCTACTCAGCAGAATATAGAGGTACTTATGGCAGAACGGGCTGATCTGGTCTTTCACAATAAAGTGATAAATGGAACTGCTATGAAACGACTTATTAGCAGATTAATAGATCATTTCGGAATGGCATATACATCACACATCCTGGATCAAGTAAAGACTTTGGGTTTCCAGCAAGCCACTGCTACATCTATTTCATTAGGAATTGATGATCTTTTAACAATACCTTCTAAGGGATGGTTAGTCCAAGACACTGAACAACAAAGTTTTATTTTTGAAAAACACCATCATTATGGAAATGTACATGCGGTAGAAAAATTACGTCAATCCATTGAGATATGGTATGCTACAAGTGAATATTTGAGACAAGAAATGAATCCTAATTTTCGGATGACTGATCCTTCTAATCCAGTCCATCTGATGTCCTTTTCGGGAGCTAGAGGAAATGCATCTCAGATACACCAATTAGTAGGTATGAGAGGATTAATGTCGGATCCCCAAGGACAAATGATTGATTTACCCATTCAAAGCAATTTACGCGAAGGGCTTTCTTTGACAGAATATATAATTTCCTGCTACGGAGCCCGCAAAGGAGTTGTAGATACTGCTGTACGAACATCAGATGCCGGATACCTCACGCGTAGACTTGTTGAAGTAGTTCAACACATTATTGTACGTAGAACGGATTGTGGTACTATCCGAGGTATTTCTGTGAGTCCTCGAAATGGGATGACGGAAAAAATTTTTGTCCAAACACTAATTGGTCGCGTATTAGCAGACAATATATATATGGGTCTACGATGCATTGCCGCTCGAAATCAAGATATTGGGATTGGACTTGTCAATCGATTCATAACTTTTCGGGCACAACCAATATATATTCGAACCCCCTTTACTTGCAAGAGTGCATCTTGGATCTGTCAATTATGTTATGGTCGGAGTCCCACTCACGGCGACCTGGTCGAATTGGGAGAAGCCGTAGGTATTATTGCGGGTCAATCAATTGGGGAACCAGGGACTCAACTAACATTAAGAACTTTTCATACCGGTGGAGTATTCACAGGTGATACTGCCGAACATGTACGAGCTCCCTCTAATGGAAAAATAAAATTTAATGAGGATTTGGTTTATCCCACACGTACCCGTCATGGGCATCCTGCTTTTCTATGTTCTATAGACTTGTATGTAACTATTGAGACTCGGGATATTATCCATAATGTGAATATTCCACCAAAAAGTTTGATTTTAGTTCAAAATGATCAATATGTAGAATCAGAACAAGTGATTGCTGAGATTCGTGCCGGAACGTCTACTTTTCGTTTTAAAGAGAAGGTACGAAAACATATTTATTCTGAATCAGAGGGAGAAATGCACTGGAGTACCGATGTCCACCATGCATCTGAATATACACATGGTAATGTTCATCTATTACCAAAAACAAGTCATTTATGGATATTAGCGGGAGGTCCGCGCAGATCCAGTATAGTGTCTTTTTCACTCCACAAAGATCAAGATCAAATGAATGTTCATTCTTTTTCTTTCGAAGAAAGATATATCTTTGACCTCTCAATGACTAATCATCGAGTAAGACATAAATTGTTGGATACTTCTGGTAAAAAAGATAGGGAAATTCTTGACTATTCAAGACCTGATCGAATCATATCCAATGGTCGTTGGAATTTCATATATCCTTCTATTCTCCAAGAAAATTCTGATTTCTTGGCGAAAAAACGAAGAAATAGATTCATTATCCCATTACAATATGATCAAGAACGAGATAAAGAACTAATGCCCTGTTTTGGTATTTCGATTGAAATACCCATAAATGGTATTTTACGTAGAAATAGTATTCTTGCTTATTTTGATGATCCACGATACAGAAGAAATAGTTCAGGAATTACTAAATATGGGACCATAGAGGTAGATTCAATCATAAAAAACATAAAAAAAGAGGATTTGATTGAGTATCGAGGAGCAAAAGAATTTAGTCCGAAATACCAGAAAGTAGATCGGTTTTTTTTCATTCTCGAAGAAGTGCATATCTTACCCGGATCTTCGTTCATAATGGTCCGGAACAATACTATCATTGGAGTAGATACACAACTCGCTTTAAATACAAGAAGCCGGGTAGGCGGATTAGTCCGAGTGGAGAGAAAAAAAAAAAGTATTGAACTGAAAATCTTTTCTGGAGATATTTATTTTCCTGGAGAAACAGATAAGATATCCAGGCACAGCGGCATTTTGATACCACCAGAGACGGAAAAAAAAAATTCTAAGAAATCAAAAAAATTTAAAAATTGGATCTATGTCCAACGGATTACACCCACCAAGAAAAAGTATTTTGTTTCGGTTCGGTCCGTAGTCACATATGAAATAGCTGATGGGATAAATTTAGCAACACTTTTCCCTCGGGATCTCTTGCAGGAAAAGGATAATGTCCAACTTAGAGTTGTCAATTATATCTTTTATGGAAATGGCAAGTCAATTCGAGGAATTTATCACACAAGTATTCAATTAGTTCGGACTTGCTTAGTATTGAATTGGGACCAAGAAAAAAATGGTTCTATAGAAGAGGTTCATGCTTCCTTTGTTGAGGTAAGGACAAATGATCTGATTCGCGATTTCATAAGAATTGAGTTAGTCAAGTCCACTATTTCGTATACCGGAAAAAAGTATGATAGGGCAAGTTCTGTATTGATTTCCGATAATGGATTAGATCGCACCAATATCAATCCTTTTTATTCCAAGGCGAAGATTCAATCACTTATCCAACATCAAGGAACTATTGGTATTGGTACGTTGTTGAATCGAAATAAAAATAAGGAATGCCAATCTTTGATAATTTTGTCATCATCCAATCGTTCTCGAATTGGTCCATTCAATGGCTCGAAATATAACAATGTGACAAAAGAATCAGATCCCATAATCAAAATTAGGGATTTGCTGGGTCCCTTAGGGACTATTGTCCCTAAAATAGCGAATTTTTTTTCATCTTACTATTTATATTTAATAACTCATAATCATATCTTGTTAAAGAAATATTTGCTACTTGACAATTTTAAACAGACTTTCCAAGTACTTAAATACTGTTTAATAGATGAAAATAGGAGGATTTATAATCCCGATCCATGCGGTAACATAATTTTGAATCCACTCCATTTGAATTGGTGCTTTCTCCATCACGATTATTGTGAAGAGACATCTACAATAATTAGCCTTGGACAATTTATTTGTGAAAATGTATGTCTATTCAAATACGAATCACACGTAAAAAAATCTGGTCAAATTTTAATTGTTCATGTTGACTCCTTAGTTATAAGATCAGCTAAACCCTATTTGGCCACTCCAGGAGCAACTGTTCATAGCCATTATGGAGAAATCCTTTACGAAGGAGATACATTAGTTACATTTATATATGAAAAATCGAGATCTGGTGACATAACGCAAGGTCTTCCAAAAGTGGAACAAATCTTAGAAGTGCGTTCGATTGATTCAATATCGATGAACCTAGAAAGGAGAGTTGAAGGTTGGAACGAACGTATACAAAGAATTCTTGGAATCCCCTGGGGATTCTTGATTGGAGCTGAGCTAACCATAGCCCAAAGTCGTATCTCTTTGGTTAATAAGATCCAAAAGGTTTATCGATCCCAGGGGGTACAGATCCATAATAGACATATAGAAATTATTGTACGTCAAGTAACATCAAAAGTGTTGGTTTCAGAAGATGGAATGTCTAATGTTTTTTTACCTGGAGAATTAATCGGCTTTTTGCGAGCGGAACGAGCAGGGCGTGCTTTGGACGAAGCGATCTGTTATCGGGCAATCTTATTGGGAATAACGAGGGCATCTCTAAATACTCAAAGTTTCATATCCGAAGCAAGTTTTCAAGAAACCGCTCGAGTTTTAGCGAAAGCTGCTCTACGAGGTCGTATTGATTGGTTGAAAGGCCTGAAAGAGAACGTTGTTCTGGGGGGGATTATACCTGTTGGTACTGGATTCAAAAAATTAGTACACCCTTCAAGGCAAGACAAGAACATTCATTTGGAAATCAAAAGAAAGAATCTATTCGAGTTGGAAATAAGAGATATTTTGTTACACCATAGAGAATTATTTTGTTCTTACGTCCAAAACTATTTCCATGAGACAAATTTCCATGAGACATCAGAACAATCATTTACCCGATTTAATGATTCCTAAGAGCGGATTCTTTCCTTTCACTTTAACTATCTTTCAATTATCTGGTCCGATTATTGATTTGGTAAAAAATAAAATAAGTAATTAAATTGGTAATAAATAAAAAAAAAAAATAAGTAATTAAAAGAAATTAATGGTTTGGGTCGTGTATCAACGGTCAATCCCCCGTAGAAGGTTCCATCGGAACAATTATTTATTTCAGGGTACCTCGTCTCTTTGTTAAAAAAAAGGAAGTCTGGGGAAAAATGACAAGAAGATATTGGAACATCAATTTGGAAGAGATGATGGAAGCAGGAGTTCATTTTGGTCATGGTACTAAGAAATGGAATCCTAGAATGGCCCCTTACATCTCTGCAAAGCGTAAAGGTATTCATATTACAAATCTCACTAGAACTGCTCGTTTTTTATCAGAAACCTGTGATTTAGTTTTTGATGCAGCAAGTAGGGGAAAAAACTTCTTAATCGTTGGTACAAAAAATAAAGCAGCGGATTCAGTAGCATCAGCTGCAATAAGGACTCGGTGTCATTATGTTAATAAAAAATGGCTTGGTGGTATGTTAACGAATTGGTCTACTACGGAAACGAGACTTCACAAGTTCAGGGACTTAAGAGCAGAACAAAAGATGGGGAAACTCAACTGTATCTCCAAAAGAGATGCAGCAATGTTGAAGAGAAAATTATCTACCTTGCAAACATGTCTCGGTGGGATCAAATATATGACGGGGTTGCCTGATATTGTGATCATCGTTGATCAGCAAGAAGAATATACGGCTCTTCGAGAATGTGTCATTTTGGGTATTCCAACAATTTGTTTAATCGATACAAATTGTGACCCAGATCTCGCAGATATTTCGATTCCAGCAAACGATGACGCTATAGCTTCAATCCGATTGATTCTTAACAAATTAGTATCTGCAATTTGTGAGGGTCGTTCTAGCTATACTATATAAGATAAGATAAGAAATCGTTGATTATCATTAAGAATAATAAGATTAGTTAATTATTTGGCAACTCATAGATTTAATTTATTGGATCGGTTACTATTTTTTAATTTTAAAAAAGAGATAAAAAAATGGGGATATTGATATTATTATTATGTTATGATGTTATGTAATTTCTTGGTATCGTAAATAAAATATACGATTAATGATTCAAGTTAGTGAGTTGAGAAATAGATGGTTGAATCAAAATAATTCCTTTTTTGAAGTTCAATTTCTGTCAGAGGACAATATGAATGTTATACCATGTTCCATTAAAACCCTCAAAGGGTTATACGATATATCGGGTGTAGAAGTAGGCCAACATTTCTATTGGCAAATAGGAGGTTTACAAATCCATGCCCAAGTACTTATCACTTCTTGGGTCGTAATTGCTATCTTATTAGGTTCAGTCATCATAGCTGTTCGGAATCCACAAACCATTCCGACCGACGGCCAGAATTTCTTCGAATATGTCCTTGAATTTATTCGAGATTTGAGCAAAACTCAGATTGGAGAAGAATATGGTCCTTGGGTTCCCTTTATTGGAACTATGTTCTTATTTATTTTTGTTTCTAACTGGTCAGGTGCTCTTTTACCTTGGAAAATCATACAATTACCTCATGGGGAGTTAGCTGCGCCTACGAATGATATAAATACTACTGTTGCTTTAGCTTTACCCACGTCAGCGGCATATTTTTATGCGGGTCTTACCAAAAAAGGATTGGGTTATTTCGGGAAATACATTCAACCAACCCCAATACTTTTACCAATTAACATCCTAGAAGATTTCACAAAACCTTTATCTCTTAGTTTTCGACTTTTCGGGAATATATTGGCTGATGAATTAGTAGTTGTTGTTCTTGTTTCTTTAGTCCCTTCAGTAGTTCCTATACCTGTTATGCTTCTTGGATTATTTACAAGTGGTATTCAAGCTCTTATTTTTGCAACGTTAGCCGCGGCTTATATAGGTGAATCCATGGAGGGTCATCATTGACTAGTTTTCGAAATAGTCTTTTTTAAGCTTATCCCAATTCATGCATGATTCAAGAGAATCCACTTGGTTGGGGAACATAATAGATACAAATACGTATGAATATACGACCTAGAGTCGTAGGAAAAAAGATAGACGATATTGCGGAATTGTAAAAAAAAAAAGATGGGTTGGGGGGGTCACACTAGATGTATGTAATCTCTATAAGTCCAGCCCCTGTGTCTGTTTCGAGGAATGATTCTAGAATCCGATTCAATATAAAATGTGGTTTACGTTATGGAAGAAACAAATGTATATGTGATATTAGATATTTACTAGTTATATAGGACTATTCCTAATATATATATATTACTATATATATATTACCCTATATATATATTATTTTATTGATTGATATTGATTTTGATTGATATTGATTGATTTGATTGCGGTTCACTGCATTTATATAGTTCCAATATAAGTCCTTCTGTTTCGTCTGTGATTGTGGATTGAATGAAATGCAAAAAAGAGATGAACTATAGTTCTGACGATTCAGTAATATTATCATTTCAATTCGGAGTTTTTAGTTATTTCGACCCGATAGATCTTAATCAGATAGATCTTAATGATAAAATCTTAATGAAAAAAATGAGAAAAAAAATGAAGTAAAAATTCATTGGTTGATTGTATCATTAACCATTTTTTTTTGGGGGGTGCGAGGAACTTACCATGAATCCACTGATTTCTGCCGCTTCCGTTATTGCTGCTGGATTGGCCGTAGGGCTTGCTTCTATTGGACCTGGAGTTGGTCAAGGTACTGCTGCAGGCCAAGCTGTAGAAGGTATTGCGAGACAACCAGAAGCAGAGGGTAAAATACGAGGTACTTTATTGCTTAGTCTAGCTTTTATGGAAGCTTTAACAATTTATGGACTGGTCGTGGCGTTAGCGCTTTTGTTTGCGAATCCTTTTGTTTAATCCTAGAAATGTAAAAAAGTACCTTACATACTATACTTTTTTTCTTATTTTTTTAACTCGCTATACTTTTTTCTTATTTTATTAACTCAGAATTGCTGTTTGCTTCTTCTAATTATATCAACGCTTTACTCCTACAATTATTTATTTGTTGAGACAATACCCCAGGAAAGGAAGGACTGTTTTGAGGATGAGTAATTACTGGATCCGCTCCTTTTCTTCCTTCGCGTCCTTAGCTTAAGCTTAGTACAATGTAAACCTTTTTTTTTACTTTTTTTAGGAATCGTTTCAACAAACGAGATATTTCACAATTGACATGAGACCCAAGACTTAACCTAATAAGTATTTTATTGGATTGGAAACTTCAAGTAAGAAATTTTTAAATTATCAAATTAAATTACTAGATTTAATCTACTCCCATTAAAAAAAAAAAAATGGAAATATTATTTATATAATAAAAAGAAATCGACCAAAAAAGGGACGACGAAGTGATACAAAAAGAACTCTGTTCTTTGTTAGTCCTATCTATAAGAGGAGAACATATGAAAAATGTAACCGATTCTTTCCTTTCCTTGGGTCACTGGCCATCCGCCGGGAGTTTCGGGTTTAATACCGATATTTTAGCAACAAATCCAATAAATCTAAGTGTAGTGCTTGGTGTATTGATTTTTTTTGGAAAGGGAGTGTGTGCGAGTTGTGTATTTCAAGAATAGGTTGGATCCATCCGACTGCACTTTATTTATGGTATTTTATTCATTTTATAGGATAAATAGGAAAAAAAGTGCACGATCTCAACGAATTATTTCTGAATAAATTAAGAAATCATATGTAAGAACCATAGCATTTCGTGACTTATTGGTAAATTTGATTCTCTATTAACCAATAATGTGAGACCATTAACATGGTTAAAGCTAAACTGTTTGAAGTCCAGGCAAAACATGGTACTCTTTCTACCGGTACTAACGTACCGAAATGGTTTAAAAATGAATAGTTGGTAATTTATCTGATATAGAACACTCATATCGATAAAATGATTTGAACCATTTATTAAAAAAATGGGCATCTTGCTCTTTTTTTCCAATGCCGAATCGACGACCTACGTAAAAAAAAAAATAGGAATTTTTGGATTTGAAGTGAAGAAAAAAAGGAAATAAAAAAAAATATAGAAATAAATTGTAAATTTAAATTTTAAATTAAATAAAGAACAAATACAAATAAAGAAAGAACTTTGCTGACAATTATAGATTTTTGTCTGGTCGGAAGAGTCCTTCTAATATTCTGGTCTTATATCAGTTTCGATGTTTTTGAATATAAACAGAAAAGAGAGGGTAGGCTCATTACATTAAAAAAAAAGATATGGGAATGCCCATAACATAAAATAAATAATTGAGCGTGAGAGCCAAATGAATTGAAAGATTCATGTTTGGTTCGGGAAGAGATTATGGAAGTTGTGAAATTAATGGTAAGATAATCTACTTTCATTAAATGATTTATTAGATAATCGAAAACAGAGGATCTTGAGTACTATTCGAAATTCGGAAGAATTACGTAGAGGGGCCATTGAGCAGCTCGAAAGAGCCAGGACTCGCTTACGGAAAGTGGAAATAGAAGCAGATGAGTATCGAATGAATGGATACTCTGAGATAGAACGAGAAAAAGAAAATTTGATTAATGCCACTTGTGACACTTTGGAACGATTAGAAAATTACAAAAATGAAACCCTTCATTTTGAACAACAAAGAGCAATTAATCAGGTCCGACAACGAGTTTTTCAACAAGCCTTACAAGGAGCTCTAGGAACTCTGAATAGTTGTTTGAATAGTGAGTTACATTTCCGTACGATCCGTGCTAATATTGGCATTCTAGGGGCCATGGAAGAAATAACAGATTAGCCCTTTTACTTTAGTTTAGAGTTTAGGCATTATTTTTCCCTTTGCTTCCGAAAAAGAATAAAAAAAACAAAACACTAATGGTAACCCTTCGAGCCGACGAAATTAGTAATATTATCCGTGAACGTATTGAACAATATAATAGAGAAGTAAAGATTGTGAATACCGGTAC